TAATTCAAGATACGACTTATTTATTATTATTCTCATTACTTATTGTAATCAACAAATCTTTAACTTTATAACATAACTCTATTCTATAACATAATTCATTAGAATGATAACTTATTACAATGAAATTATACAGTAGCTTACTTTTTTATTATAAAGCGAGATCATATCTCTATTCTTCTCCGCTCAAATCTGAATCCAAAGACTGGAATTTTATGAAAAAACCTAAAGCCCCTTATCGGATTTGAACCGATGACTTACGCCTTACCATGGCGTTACTCTACCGCTGAGTTAAAAGGGCCTCTTTGATTCAATTCCTGAATAAATTACTATGCAGATAAGATATATCTATACTATGATACATATATATTATATATAAGTACATGCAATAGACTCATATATATAAGTACATGCAATAGACTCATACTCATAGTGGTTGCTAGTGGACTGAGAATTTTAATTTCACTAGTGAATGAATATAGGCTCAAAATAAATGGGTTTATTTATATTGCATAAATATCAATCAATGCAATGAATTGTTTCAAGGCCGGGCCTAATTACCCTTTTCGAGAACTTCTTGATCCCCTCTTTCCATATTTTATTTATCGTTTGTGTTTGTTAATTTCCTGGTTTAGTGTGATAGGCATATCACATCTTATCTTAACAATGAATGAAAGTGGGAGAAATTTAATGAAGTTCAATCCTTTTTCTGGCAGACAACTCACTCCTAGAAATATATACCTTCATATTTTTTCTATTAAATATATTATATATTTAATATTATCCTTATATTGACAATTTCAACAAACTGTTCATACTATGAGCATAGTATGATGGCGTTCGTGCAAGCATGCCCCCATCGTCTAGTGGTTCAGGACATCTCTCTTTCAAGGAGGCAGCGGGGATTCGACTTCCCCTGGGGGTAGGGTACTACGAAAGGAAGTTGATCATGGATTATCAATAGATTTAGAATTGATTTGTCCGGGGTCGATGCCCGAGCGGTTAATGGGGACGGACTGTAAATTCGTTGGCAATATGCCTACGCTGGTTCAAATCCAGCTCGGCCCAAGGATTCGCTGAGCCAAGATCACATTATATAATCCTATAGCTAGCTATAGAAAGAATAAGAAAAAACTTTCAGATATACTCCTCTTTTTTGTTCTCATAAATTCTGATCTTTTTAATAATCTAGATTCATATCACGATCTGTAAGTCTAAAGAAAAGAGCAAAGAACCTAAAAGACTCTTTTTGTTCATTGAACGATGGATTCTCAATCGTTTTGGCAATAACAAAAGGATTAAATTAATCCCTACTTATTTTTATTTTTGGGGGATTGTAGTTCAACTGGTCAGAGCACCGCCCTGTCAAGGCGGAAGCTGCGGGTTCGAACCCCGTCAGTCCCGACATACCCTTTTCTATGAAAGGGGCGATGAAAGAGGGATAAGGAGCATAATTTAGAACTTAACCCTGTCCTTCTTTCCATTTCCCCTCGATTCTTTGTTTGTATTTGTAACCAATGAAAGCGGAAACGCAGTTAGATGATATTTCATTAGATGCTTGTACCCGGAAGGCTAGAGTTTTTTTCGAAAAAGAATGAAAAAAAAGGGCATTTTTTATTTGATTAGAAAGATTCGGTATGGATAAAAGATCTTCTTATGTTATACAATTCTGGACGGTGAATCGATTTGCTAGCTCAGATATTGTTAGTCACGATATTGGGCCGAGTCAATATCATTATCATCGAGATGTAATTCATCCCATTGAATTTACAGGCGAAAGGTTTATCATCTCTATGGGATTAAATCCCGAGTTATTGTGAAGTAAAAAAAAACGAAAGATGAGATTATGGAAGTAAATATTCTTGCATTTATTGCTACTGCACTGTTCATTCTAGTCCCTACTGCTTTTTTACTTATCATATATGTAAAAACAGTCAGTCAAAATAATTAAGTTGAATGAAACTTGACTTCGGAGTTCTTAGCAAGGATTCCCCTTTTTATTTTTCGTATTAACTGAAATGAGCGGACTAGAATCCGCAGTATTCAATGAGATCGGATAGTATGGTAGAAAGAAATATATGACTCTTTTCTTTCTACCATACTATTTTTTTTTTTAGTATTAGACAGTTAAAAAAGCGAACTCAATTTCGTAGTACCCTTAGAGTCCACTTCTTCCCCATACTACGAGTGAAAGGGAAAATGTAAAGACTACCATTAAAGCAGCCCAAGCTAGACTTACTATATCCATGTGACTTGTGTCCCCTATCTCTATGAATATGCAGGAATTATTCCATTATTGCTCACTAATAATAGTGGAATCAATGGTGCAGAGTCAAAAAAAAGGGGGGGTGTTCTGCACCAACACTGTTGATGAACTAATTCCCTAAACCCATTTATTCTTAATATGATTTCTAGTAGAATCGGGAAACATTAAGCCCAAGCAAAATAACAACAGGTAGTGACGTCCTTCCAAGTATCGAGGGGATGTTACTAATAGAACATGTAAGATAATAAAATATCCAGTGTTTATTTTTTCGACCTTACTAAATAAAAGGCAAAAAAATAGGGAATCAAGACGGATAGCTATCCATCACAATCACAGACCTCCATTCCCCATTTGATCTAATCCTTACCCTCTCCCGATTCTGTCTTTTAAACAAAGGTTACTGAATAGAAAAGAAAAAAAGTGCCAATCGAATTCAAGGCCTAGTTAGTAGACACTCCAGTGGAAGGGCTATCAAGACTTACCGATCACTCTAATCTTTTCTTTTGGTGAATCCTTGGCGCAAGTATTTACAGCCCTCTACAGATGTTTAGAATCAAAGAAGTATCAAAAGCCGCCCTCCCCTGGAGAATAATTCGTTGAGTTATATCAGTAGAAGAGACTAAGGATTTTTTAGTCTTGTGTTGAGCAGGCGACACCCGGATTTGAACTGGGGAAAAAGGATTTGCAGTCCCCCGCCTTACCACTCGGCCATGCCGCCAAACTGATACAAAATAGATGAAAATATCCCCCCTTAATATCTTTCCGAAAAAAAATAGAACCATTAACTATCGGCTGTGAATTCACTAAATATTATTGGATTTGTATCTAAAATAGTGTTTCCTTAATGACATAAGAAAATAACAATTGATATATATACATAACTAATCCGTTTTTTTTTTGAGACTTATTGATTTCAATTATAATAGCAATTATGAGTATATGTAAACCCTATAAGATAGATTGTTACATAAGATATATCTGGGTATATCTTATCCATATGATGCCTATAGGGCATAAGTAGGAATTTATTGGGTGTCAATTTTTCATTAAATAGATGGAATATAAAATAGAAATTTGGATACAGCACGGCCTACGTTGCTCCAATAGAACTTCTAGAAAATAAAGGAGGTGACAGATATATAGTGCACGTGTTTAATACATAGACTTTTCTTACGCACTTCGATTCTATTCTATGATCTATGACTTCTACTCAATACTAAAACTAGGTAAAAATATCTTCCTTCTCTGCAAATCTTTTTTTGAACAACCGAACCCATTGATTGGTTAAGTGCTAAAAAAATGAGCTCTCTATTTTATTCTGTCTTAATCTTAGCGAATAGATCAAATTCTGAAGACATTATCTTTTTCTGATATCCAGTGAGAGATTGGAATATGTAATATCATAATAATGGTAGAAATTTTATCACTTTTTTTTTCCATAATCGACTATAATCTCTAAGAAAAAATCTATAAGAAAACGTCATAATTAATAATTATAAGTGGCATTTATCAATTCTTTATTCGTTTGTATCTGTTGCAAATTCCATTCGAATTTGAGTAGAAAATTATATTTATTCTTCCGTTCATACGTATTTAATACATTACATATATGTATTAGTTGGGTCAAATTTCATGTGATTCAGTAAACAGAATATAAATCCCATCATTGCTAGATCGATTCATATGATTCGATAAAGAATGATCCAATACAATACAATAGTGGGGTTTTTCGCTAAATGGGAAATAAAATAAAAAATGCTCCGGGATGGAAATGAGGAAATGTCTACAATACCTGGATTTAATCATATACAATTTGAAGGATTTTGTAGGTTTATTGATCAGGGCTTGACGGAAGAACTTTATAAGTTTCCAAAAATTGAAGATACAGATCAAGAAATGGAATTTCAATTATTTGTGGAAACATACCAATTGGTAGAACCGTTGATAAAAGAAAGAGATGCTGTGTATGACTCACTCACATATTCTTCGGAATTATATGTATCCGCGGGATTAATTTTGAAAACCAGTAGGGATATGCTAGAGCAAACAATTTTTATTGGCAACATTCCTCTAATGAATTCCCTGGGAACTTCTCTAGTAAATGGAATATACCGAATTGTGATCAATCAAATATTGCAAAGCCCTGGAATTTATTACCGGTCAGAATTGGACCATAACGGAATGTCGGTCTATACGGGCACCATAATATCAGATTGGGGAGGCAGATTAGAATTAGAGATTGATAGAAAAGCACGGATATGGGCTCGTGTAAGTAGGAAACAGAAAATATCTATTCTAGTTCTATCATCAGCTATGGGGTCGAATCTAAGCGAAATTCTAGAGAATGTTTGCTACCCAGAAATTTTTTTGTCTTTCCTGACTGATAAGGAGAAAAAAAAAATTGGGTCAAAAGAAAATGCCATTTTGGAATTTTATCAACAATTTGCTTGTGTAGGTGGGGATCCAGTATTTTCTGAATCCATATGTAAGGAATTACAAAAGAAATTCTTTCAACAAAGGTGTGAATTAGGAAGGGTTGGTCGACGAAATATGAATCGGAGACTGAATCTTGATATACCTCCGAACAATAGATTTTTGTTACCGCGAGATATATTGGCAGCTGCAGATCATTTGATTGGGATGAAATTTGGAATGGGTACACTTGACGATATGAATCATTTGAAAAATAAACGGATTCGTTCTGTAGCGGATCTCTTACAAGATCAATTCGGATTAG